GTTGAGTGCTGCTGCTTGAGCAGCATAAGGTGTTCCTTTTCTTGTGCCTCTGAATCCAGAAGTCCCCGCGGAAGCCCAAGAAACTACCCGACCTCGTACGTCTGTAACAGTTACAATAGTATTGTTGAAACTCGCTTGAACATGAATAACTCCTTTCGGTATTCGACGTTCATTCTTATGTGAACCAATACGTGCATTCTTACGTAAACCAATTTTTGCTATAGGTTTTGTCATATTTTATTATCTCATATTCATAAGAATAAAAAAAAATAAGGAAGAATCAGAGATATACAGAAAGATACGCGGAATATCCATTTTATATGAAAACTGATTCTTTTTTCTTTCTTTTTACATGTACATGGGTTTTTTTCTTTTATAAAGTTCTTTATTTAGAACTTGAGAAGAATTATCCCTGTCTCTGTTTATGTCTCGGATTGGAACAAATTACTATAATTCGCCCGTGCCTACGGATCAGTCGACATTTTTCACAAATTTTACGAACAGAAGCCCTTATTTTCATATTTTTTATTCCTTACCTTCATTCTGAATCTATTTTTTTGGAAACAAAAATTAGTTTTTTTCGAATTATACCCCTACGAGGGGGATGTTTAAAAGAATGATCTAATCGTTCGAATCTTTTTTTCGAAGTCTATAAATTATGCGTCCCCTGGTTGAATCATAACGACTCATTTCTATTTTTACTCTATCTCCGGGTAGTATACGTATAAAACTGCGTCGGATTCTCCCTGAAATATAACCTAGAATTAGATCTTGATTATCTAATCGAACTCGAAACATACCGTTGGAAAGTGACTCAGTAATTAAACCCTCATGAATCAATTTTTGTTCTTTCATTTCAGATAACCCCCTTTAAGTATCAACTACTAGAGGAAGAGTTCTATAATTCTATAATTCACTTCTCCTCTCTATTTTACAAATAGATAAATAGTAAATTCGAGAGAGTATTAAGTTACCGCAGGAGAATCACCATATATAACACAAAATTTCTCCTCCAATTTTTGCTAGTCGAGCTTCTCGATCTGTCATTATACCTCGAGCAGTAGAAAGAATTAGAATCCCCATTCCGCCTAAAATCTTAGGAATTTGTTGATAGTTGGAATAAATTCGTAGACCGGGTCGGCTGATACGCTTTAAAATAATTTTATTCCCTTTCCTAGTCTTTCTATGTCGTAAGGTTAAAACCAAGAATTTTTTTTTACTTTCTTGATGTTTTCGAACGTTTTCAATAAAACCTTCTCGTAAAAGTATTTTAACAATATTTTTAGTGATATTAGTAGATGCTATTTGAACCCTTCCCTTTTTATCCATGTCAGCATTTCTTATAGAAGTTATTATATCGGCAATAATGTCCCTACCCATGACGAATTATAGTTATTGGTGCCTCCTCATTTTTGATATAATCAACATGCTTTTTTTGTTTTAGTTTAATTTTTTTCTTTTTTATTGAATTTTTTTTATTATTAAATTTATTATTAAATTATAATTTCTTTTAATTAAAAGTATATGCATGAGACACGATCTATTAATTGGATCTATTTCAGATATTCGAATTAATAGAAAATAGAATATAAATTCTAGAATTATATATTCTATTCTATATCTATACTATGATATAAATATGATATAACTAGAAATAAAAATAGGAATGAATATACTATAAAATAGTATAATTTAATATATCAAAATATAAATTAATATATCAAAATATAAAATATAAATAGTCGAATAATAATAATTAATAAATTATAAATTAATATAAATTAATATAAATTAATATAATAATTATAATAATATATAATGAAGACTATAAGACTTCGGGTGCTAATGAAACTATTTTAGTAAAATTCAACTGTCTCAATTCCCGAGCAATCGCACCAAAAATTCTAGTTCCTTTTGGATTTCCTTCTTTATCAATGATAACCGCTGCATTGTCATCATATCGTATTATCATGCCATTTTCACGTTTGAGTTCTTTACACGTGCGTACAATCACAGCTCTAATTACTTCTGATCTTTCTAGAGGCATGTTGGGCACTGCTTCTTTGATTACAGCAACAATAACATCGCCAATATGAGCATATCGTTGATTACCAGTTCCTATGATTCGAATACACATCAACTCTCGAGCTCCGCTGTTATCCGCTACATTTAAAAGGGTCTGAGGTTGAATCATATCATTTTTTTTTTTTTTTTTTTTTATCTCTTATTTCAATGCAAGGGACAAGGGAAAAAATAAATATTGTCTGTCCAGAGATAAAGAAATCCGCGTTTGTTTTTTCATTCTCAATACACCTTTACTTACTTTTGTTTACCTATCCTGATCCTGAAATAACAAATTGAGTTCGTATAGGCATTTTGCATGCAGCTATTTTCATAGCTGCTTTGGCTACAGTTTCTGATACTCCACTTATTTCATAAAGTATTCGGCCCGGTTTAACAACGGATACCCAATATTCGGGGGATCCCTTCCCCGAACCCA